GGATGAATCAGCCCAGGCCGGCTTACCAACGGGATGTCCTAATGGGTTACAAAATTTCGCTTTAGACAATGAATCAATCATTGGACTAAGTGTAACTCGTGTTTCGAGCTTTGGCATAGCATTATCGAGTAGAAATGAATTTTCTACCATTTGACTCCGTACCACTGAAGAAGCGATTAGTACTCTTGAAAGATAACCCAAAAAGTCAAGAGACTGCTTCCATAATTGATTTCTGTCGATCCTTTCGGGTTGAGACCACATAGAATAATGATATTGCCATAAATGAAGAAAATAATATTTCCATTTATTAATGAGAATAGGCGTATTATTTGAAGAAATAATTGATTTTCCTTGATATCTAACATAATGCATAAAAGGATCTTTGCATAACTCCAAGATGTCTTGAAATTCATTATGAATAAACACTTTCACAAGATTTTTGATTTTTCGAAAAAAATATATTCGTTGAAAAAAGAATCCAGAAAACTTTGAACATAAATGAAAAGATTGATTACGCAGAAAAAAAAAGATGGATTCGTATTCACATATATGAAAATTATATAGGAACAAGAAGAATCTTGGATTGGTTTTTGAAAAAAACCAATTCTTTGGAAGAATAAACCTATTCCAATTACAATACTCATAGAGAAAGAAACGTAAGAAATGCAAAGAAGAGGCATCCTTCAACCAGTAACGTAGGGTTTGCACCAAGATCTCTAGATGGATGTGATAGGATATTAGTACATTTGACACAAAATCTAAATGGGACAATTTGTCCTCTAAAAAAGAAAATATTGAATGAATTGATCGCAAATTACGAACTTGATCTACTTCTTTCCTTTCTAAGGAAAATAGGAATCGAAAAGAAAATGGAATTTCCACCGTGACTGCAAATGCCTCAGATAGAATCTGTGAATACAAATTCTTGTTGTATTCAAAGAACCTATTTTGTCTAGAATCAGTATCCAAAATAATCAACGGATTCTGTTGATACAGTCGAATAATTAAACGTTTAACAATTATTGAACTAATTCGTTTGTCATAACCCACATTTTCGAACCAAATAGATCTAATTGATCTCTTTAAAACATGATGAGCAAGTGTATAAATATACTCCTGAAAAAAGAGTGGGTATAGGAAGTTGTGTTGCCAAGATCGATTTAGGTCTAAATATCCTTGAAATTGATCCATTGGAAATTGGATTGGAATAAAAAAAAAAAAGAAAGCAGGCCATTTATTGACTATGAAACAATATATAGTGCGATGCAGTCAAAAACAAAGTGTTATAGTAAGCAAATACTATATATCTCGGGGACAGGTAAACTCATCAACAGACTCTCTATCCTCTCTTTCAATCGAAATAGTTTATATTTGTTTCTAGGATAACAAAACAAGATAGGTTAGAAATCCTTTATTTTTAAAACCAATCGCTCTTTTGATTTTTGAAAATCAATATATTTATCAATATGCTGCTTCTTCTACACATTTCTGTAGAACCCAGAATAGGACATAACTAATAATTAGGACTTATTTGATTAATAAAAAGGAAACTAGATAAAATACTATAATCATGCACTCAAGTAGAATTCTTCCCCCGTCCTGGGCACTAATCTATTTTTAACGTCTAATTAGATCGGGTAATCATTCAAATTTAGAACAAAAGCTCGTTGCTCTTTTTTTTCCTTATAAAAACTGAATTGAAGTCGGAAAACTCTATCCATTTATTCATTCGACCCCATTCTGATTCTGAATTAATTTCATTTTTTTTCACTCCCAATTCATTAGAACCAAAGTCAAACTGAAACATTCTCAGAATTCTCTATTCATACGACATGCTGTTTTTTCCAGTCATTCCTTTCAGGATCAGTCGTGGTCTTCCAAAGTCTACCAAAGGTATGAATGAATCCCTTACTTCATTGAAATGTGTAAAAGATGCTAGCCGCACTTAAAAGCCGAGTACTCTACCGTTGAGTTAGCAACCCGAAGAACAAAAAATTGGCAATGTTGGGTTGGATAAAAAACTAAAGAGATAAAATTGAACAACCCACTCAAAACATCAAAATAGCAAAAAACCCATCGAAAATTTTCAATTCTTAAAGTTAAAGTAAGAATAATTTAAGAAATCCCTATTTATTTAAGAGTCAAAAAAGAGAATATTTTTCAGATAAAAATCAAAATAAAAAAACGAAAAAATCTATTTTGACTGAAGCCAAGTAAAAAACAAAGCGAGTAAATGGATCCGTTTATCCACGATCGAATTATATTTGCTCAATAGACTCTTGTCAATATATATAAAAGAAGACAGGGTAAAAAAGAGTGTTAAGAAAGAAATTTCTAAACAACCCCCGCCCTTTTTAAAATATCAAAAAGAGTTCCTGTAGGTTGAGCACCCTTTTCAAGAAAATATAAAATAGCAGGAATATTTAAATAGGTTTGACTGTTTATAGGATCATAAAAACCCATTTTACCCAGATCTTTGCCTTCTCTTCGGGATCGACCATCGATTGCAACAATTCGATAAACAGCTCATTGGGATAGATGTAGACGAATTCTAACTCCCCCCAGAAACGTATACGAAGTTTTCGCCTCGTACGGCTCGAGAAATTGCAGTAATGTCATATATACAAGGTTAAATAGATCCATAAAGAAATTTGAACTAAAAAGAAATAGAATAATAAAGAAATATAATAATATTATTTGATTTTATTGATTTATTACAAAAATAGAGACTGAAAAAATAAAGTCTACTATTCTTTTAGTTCATACTGAAAAAGACAATAAGCAAAAATTCATGATTTTCTTTTACGAGTAGTTTCGGCTGATCGAACGGGTTAAATAACACTTAGTTAAATAAACTCAATTTAAATTAGAAATAAATCGAAATAAAAGGGGAATTAAATAGAAATATAGGATATATGAATTACTTATTATTTTATTCCATACATTTCGATACATTTGAATTTGAAATTATCTATTGTGATATTTTTATCAAATATTTGATACTAAGGTTCAAAGAAAATACATAATGTATAACACTTTTTTCTTCCTAACTTCTTCTATTCATTTCATCTGCGGAATTTCATCGAATTCATATTAGAAACTAATGAGTGTGTTCGATTATTAATTATTAATAGCTAATAATAACTATATGAATAATAGTTATATGAGAGGTTAAGGCTTTTCAACTAACTAATTTCTTTTAGCTTAAGCAATAATAATATTAACTACTCTATACTAAGCGTATAGATGGAATGAAGGGAGGGAGCCAAAGGGGAGGTTCAATTTATTTTGAATTTGTTTGAAATTGATTTCAAATTCTTGAAATCTATAGTATAGTTCCTATAGTTATCCAAATGACAACTTGATTCAGAGCCATTTATGACAATCTTTCGTTATTCTCAAAATAACGAGATTCTAGAAAGATAGAATCTCTATAGATAGAAAAAGGTATTCCCTGGGACGGAAGGATTCGAACCTCCGAATAGCGGGACCAAAACCCGTTGCCTTACCACTTGGCTACGCCCCATTTGTCATTCTGTTCAATCAATACTAATAAACATTAGTCTTAGTACTGGTTGTTCGTCAATTCCAATCAAAAAATCGATTGTTCCTAGGATTTTGCACGTAGAGCTAGAGGCAAAAATGAATTTATTGATCATTAGATAAAATTGAATTAAAATATTGTCTAAAATACGATTTCTTCTATTCTGCTTTCTCTTTGATTTTTGAAAATCAAACGGTTTTTAATTGGGTGAGTTTTGATTTTTTTTAGTTTTCTTTTTGTGTTTTAACAGATATCCAATAAAACTCAATCAAAATAAAATTATCTCCAAGTTCAATACAGGAACATAATATTTATTATGCTTAATATCTTTAGTTTGATCTACTTCTGTTTTCATTTCAACTTTTATTTGAATTCAAATAGTTTTTTAGTAGTCAAATTGCCAGAGGCCTACGCTTTTTTGAATCCTATCGTAGATATTATGCCAGTAATACCCCTTCTGTTTTTTCTATTAGCCTTTGTTTGGCAAGCTGCTGTAAGTTTTCGATAAGATGTTGAGTAATGTACTAGACATTATTTATCCAAAAAAGAAAATGCTAATAATTATTCGATAAACTTTAGAATATGAACCCTCGATTCAAACAATTGATAATTGGAATTCGTTTCTCATTCTGATTCTTTTTACAAACTTTGCTTTTGAATTTATTTCATTCTTTGATTTAGTGAAACCCCTTTTCAGCCCCCCACATAGGAGGTAGGAAAGGATGGAGATAGGAAAGAATTTTTTTTTTAATTTTAATCAACCTACTTTTATTGCAAATACATTTTTTTTTTTCTTTTTAAGTTCTTTTTCGAGAAACCGGTTTGTTTAGTGGTGTCGAAATAGGATATGGGATAGAAAAAAGGATAATCTATTCTCTCTCTTTTTTTTTTTCAAAAAATGATTTTGGAGATTGTGTAATGCTTACTCTCAAACTTTTTGTTTACACAGTAGTGATATTCTTTGTTTCTCTCTTTATCTTTGGATTCTTATCCAATGATCCGGGACGTAATCCCGGACGTGACGAATAAAAGAAGGACTTGACTTTATTGTACATTTTTGAATTCCAAAAAAAGATCAAATATCAATTCACCAACAAAAACGGAAAGAGAGGGATTCGAACCCTCGGTACGAAAAACTCATACAACGGATTAGCAATCCGACGCTTTAGTCCACTCAGCCATCTCTCCCAATTTTCAATTTTGAATCTTACTTTTCAAAAGTAAGATAGAAAAAAAAACTCCGTATATCTCGTTATCTTTACTTTATTAAAATTCGATTTTAGATTATTTGAATTCGAATAAAATCTATTATATCTATATATAATATAATATTGACCTAGATATATTATTATATTGAAAATAAAAAGAGTCGAAAGAATTTTTTCAAAAAACGAAAGAAACTCAAAAATATTTCTCTTCTGGCGAAATATATTGTTTATTTTCTTATCCTGGCTTGGTTCGTACCTAGCCAGGACTTTTTTTGTACCAAATCATATATCAAATCATATATATTTATATTACAAAAAAAATATTTAACAAAATTGAATGAAATATCAATATATGGACCATTTTTATTCGATTCTATATCTATAGAATATAGAATCAAAGTTTCATTTTTTTTTTTATTCTTCTAGTGATATTGAATTATTGACTTCTATTTTCTTTTTTCCTGATTATTAATTAGAATTAATAATCTAATTCTATTATTAGTAATATTCTTTATTTTCTTGACTTCTATTTTCTTTTTTCCTGATTATTAATTAGAATTAATAATCTAATTCTATTATTAGTAATATTCTTTATTTTCTTCCTTTTTTCTTCCCCCTCCTCTTACTCTTAGCGGTAGTGTAACTTGTTATTGAGTTATTAATAATTAGGAGTCTTCTTTCCTCTTTAACTAATTTTTACCTAATTTATTGAAATAAGTCTAATAAAAAAACTAAAACACACCTAGGCTATCATTTTCATTATGATTTTCGGATTCTATGCTCTTATTCGGATTCTGATTACGTCTGATTACCTTCTTTTCTTATTCGACAAAAGATTGATTTCTACACAATAATAGCATTGTAGCGGGTATAGTTTAGTGGTAAAAGTGTGATTCGTTTTCGTAATCCCTTTTAGAGTTAAAGGGTCCCTCGGATTTGCTGCATATTCCGAACTAAAACTTTTTTTCTTAAAAGGATTCACTCCTTTCCTTTATCGACGAATTCAATAACAATAAGAAGTAGTTGAGGAAAAATCGAAATTCTCGTGATTTGAGTCCAAGGTTCAAATTTTTGATAAATTTGGATATTTGGATTATCAAATAGCGAAACAGAATTTGTTTTATTGGATCAAGACTCCCAATAACTATACGTATGGATAAAGGATCCATGGATAAAGATAGAAAAGTGTAGTTCGAATCGTAACTAAATCTTCAATCTTTCCCTATTCTTTTTCTAGATTCTGGAAATAGAAAGAAGAAAGATTAAAGCAAAATAGCTTATCTAGTAAATAAGGATGTCTTTAGTTTCCGAAGGACATTAACCTTTTTTTAGTTTTAGCTCGGTAGAAAGAAAAAAACTTTTCCTAAGGATTCTATTACATTACATCAAATAGAAATAGAGAACGAAGTAACTACGAGAATATTGCTGGAATACCCGATTCCATATTCCAGAGAGAAGAGGGGATTGTCTAGAAAGCCGAATCTCTTTGAATGCATTCAAAGAGACAGCTGACATAGATGTTATGGTGCAACAATTTTTTGATTTCATTCCGATCGTATTTCATTATTCATACATCCATAAAGGAGCCGAATGAAAGCAAAGTTTCATGTTCGGTTTTGAATTAGAGACGTTAATAATGATGAATGAACGTCTACTATAACCCCTAGCCTTCCAAGCTAACGATGCGGGTTCGATTCCCGCTACCCGCTCATTCGAATGATCTAGTATTCTATATCAAAAGAATATTTTAATAAAATATATCATTAATCTTATATTCTATCATATAAGAATATTTTTCTCTTAAGAGTGTATCTTTACCATTGAATAGAGAGTTACGTAGATTCTACCCCTATAGATATCATCGTTTTAAGAACACCAAACAAGAAGTCAAAAAGCAAGACAAAGCGTCCATTGTCTAATGGATAGGACATAGGTCTTCTAAACCTTTGGTATAGGTTCAAATCCTATTGGACGCAAGTTCTTCTAGGTATTTTTTTAGGTTTATATCCAAAAGATATTGCTATTTTCATTTTGACTGATTTGCATCAGGGATGCTTCAATTCAAATAGGGCGTCTTAGATGATTATTTTTGCGAAATTTTGTTAATCTGAATTGCAATGCAAAATTTTTTTGGTATAGTATTATATACTATTAATTTAGAATATAAATAGATTCGAATTATTATATTAATTATTATTTTTAGGATATATTATGATATAATAGTAATGATATAATAGTATATAATAATTAGTATATTATATACTATTAATTAATTAAGAAAAATAATATATTTCTTATATTTTTGGTAAGAAAAGTGAAGTTAAAGTTATTATTAAATAGAGTAATAAAAAAATGTAGCAAAAATAAAATTAAGGATCAATTTGTTTATACTCTACTTTTTCCTAAAGTCCAAAACGTTCCATCTGTTCTTGAATAGCTTCTTTCAAAATGGATTCTGCTTCCTCGGTGAATGTCTTAGTAGAAGATATGATTTCTTGGAACTGAGGTTTATTCGTTTTTACATAAGTACGTAATTCAACAAGAAATTTCCGTACCTGTACAATTTCTAATAAATCAAGATAACCGTTCGTTCCAGTATAAATAGTCATAATCTGTTCTGCCACTGTGAGAGGGGCGGATTGGGATTGTTTAAGTAACTCACGTAATCGTTGACCCCTTGCCAATTGATTCTGAGTAGCTTTATCGAGATCAGAAGCGAATTGTGCAAAGGCTTCTAATTCTGCAAAT